CGAGGTAGCAGAGCAGCCAATTGAGAAGGTGAATCAAACCCAACGAAACAAGAGACGCTGCTGAAGAAGGAACAAAGGCAGTGGATGCCACTGAAGCCAATACAACACAGGATCAGCTGATGAAGCTAGAAAGGCATAGCCAAAGTTCACTAATGAAAGCTGCGGGGGGTAGCAGTTTCAGACTAGTAACTAAGTCGTGTCTAAATTTCTTTCCCTTGCTTCTTATTCTTTCTCTCTCATACGATTTAACGATTTAGTTACCTCAGAGAAAAAGAGAAAGAGAATAGTAGCTCAGTTGCTCAACCGTCGGCTATAGCTGAAGAAAATGCCATCTCAGGTCGGTAATCCATTTGATAGGAGAGTTCTATCACTGAATAGGATGCTGTGGTCATTCTTGGTGTAGCTTCATCAGAGGATGAAAGGGAGTCTGCCATCACTGAACCAGGCGCTATCGCTGAGTAAAGTACAGTGCTGCGGTAACTGCTACCGTTGATCGGCTTCTCCTTACTTAAGATTTCAGTTGTTTCCTGAATGTGGAAATTTCGGTATGAAAGAAAGGAATAGTAGCAGTCTCTTACCCTGGAGTTTGAGATCCGGTCCGGTGGAAGTCCTCGAGTAGCCCTTATCTGTTTTTGCAGTAGTACTTCTTATTTGAGTAGCTGTCCCAGGTGCTTACGAGCCAGTTTCAACTGTAGTTGCTGTGGATGGGAGGCCAGACGCACCTGTTCTCGTATTGGCCTTTGCATAAACAGTAGTAGCCTATCCAATTAGAGCATCCATAATTGGTCGAGTTGCCGTTGATTGATTGAATCTCAATACAATAAAAGGTAGAGTCGAAATATCAATAATAAGAGAAGAAAGCTCTTAGCCTAGGGCAGATTCAAGGTATGCGGCTATCCGACGTCGAATCATCTAGTTGCTTTTACTTTTTACTTGTCTTGCTTTGTCGGGATTCCCTTAGTGTTCTGTGTACTAAGATTAAGGTATAAGATCTCCAATTTTCTTTTTGCATCCCTTTTTACCTAGCTTGGCTCGCATTCGACTGGACTTATAATTGTTTATATAAAGAAAGGACTTGCTTGCTACTAGAAATCGTATTCAAAAAGTTCAAAAAGACAATGGTAGGTTGCATTGGTAGCTATGCTTAGCGGTGACCTTTTTTCATCCTCATTCTGGCGTAAAACGCCAGCCACAGAACGCCAAAATATGGCGTAAAACAAAAGTCCCACTCACCAAAAAAAAGTGGGCAGAGCTGAAATACTGAAAAAATTATCTTATGCACCTCATTTCTAAATTGATCGGATGGGTTAAAGGTAGGCCGACGAACAGGCAAATAGAGCCTATCGATACGGCCCGGTTAAATTATCTGGACGGGTTCGAGAGTATCAACCCGGATCCAGGTGATAACCACGAGCTCTTGCTTAACAAAGCTTCCCATTTGATAGATAACTACTTGCAATTCTATCAGGTACAAGTACCACCGTCACACACCACATTAGAGATAGCTAGTGGAGACCTTAAATAGGAAAACTCCTGCGGGCCCCGATGCAGATCCCGCGCTCAATCTTCTTTTAGAATTACACAATCCGGGCAGTGAGCTTTATATAGAAGTAACAAAACTTCTCCTGTCCTGGATTTATTGAGACTCGCGGGAGTGATGGGCATATGCTTTTCAGTACTGATTCGTATGGAATTCTCGGGATCCGGAGTTTTTTGAGAAAAGGTCCCATCCTTCAATATCATGATTGGGTCGACCAGGCCAGATCATGAGTGAATAGAAAATCGAAAATGTACATAGCTGTTCCAGCTGAAATACTTGGAATAATTCTACCACTTCTACTAGGAGTAGCCTTTTTAGTGCTAGCTGAACGTAAAGTAATGGCTTTTGTGCAACGTCGAAAGGGTCCTGATGTAGTGGGATCGTTTGGATTGTTACAACCTCTAGCAGATGGTTTGAAATTGATTCTAAAAGAACCTATTTCACCAAGTAGTGCTAATTTCTCCCTTTTTAGAATGGCTCCAGTGGCTACATTTATGTTAAGTCTGGTCGCTCGGGCCGTTGTACCTTTTGATTATGGTATGGTATTGTCAGATCCGAACATAGGGCTACTTTATTTGTTTGCCATATCTTCGCTAGGTGTTTATGGAATTATTATAGCAGGTCGGTCTAGTAATTAGGGGGCGGCCGTTCGGTCGCCTATGATACTAGGACGAATAGGTCAAAAATAGGTTTGTGCCGCAGGTGTTGAACGATCTACTCTACACAGGTGTGGGCTTACAGGGCTAGGGCTCATAAACCCTTTCTTTCATTCATCAATAGGGCCCTGGTCGGTCACTTTTCTGGGCCGGGATCGATAAGTAGAAGTCAGATCTTTTATTTAGATAGAAAGAAAAAGATTCGCTGTCTTTTCACTTTTAACCGGCTCTTTTCTTCTTTGTCAACGCTACTAAGGACCTATAGGTTTGCCTACTTCACTTATGAAAGAGTTTGAGAATGGGTTATTCAAAAAGGAAAGGGCGCTACTTAGTTTCGCAAGCCTTTGTCATTGTCAGTCAACTAAGTAGGACCTGAGGCCCCCTGCGAATCCGTAAATCTGAGGAGCATGCCGCAACAAAAGGATGGTCCCCTATGCATTTCATTCTTTCCGGAAGGGAAAAAAAAGTACCCCCATCATAGTGAACCTCTCCTTGTGATCGGGATGAGGTAGATGCCTCCCAGCCGGGGGGCGGATCGAATCGGAGTTTCCTTAGGTAGCCACCGACCTACAGTTATCCTTAAACTTCCGTGCTTGGTGGAGAAGAAGCGAACAAAGGTACGCTCGCTTGCTGTCTTGTTCTCTGTCGCGAACTGGGATCGCTCGCCAGCTAGGTCAGATTGGAGCAAGAATGGTCGAGAACATATTACCCAACTTAGGGGACAAGGGGCGGAACGACCTCTCGATCTACTTACTGCAGCCCAGGAATAAAAACGTCGTCTAGGCGTTCCCTCTTGCTCCGATCTCCCCTACGCCTAGGACGTTGTCTGGGCCAAGAGCCATAGTTAGTTGCTGTTTCCATTTGGTTGTTTCTTTCTCGTTGTTGATACCGGCAAGACCCAGCCAGATGATGTCTGCTGGTTGGTAGTGAGAGGACTCTTAGTACCTGCATACCCAAAAGGGGGGCGCTGGTTAAAAAACAATCATTGGATTTTCTTTCTTGCTCGCCCTTAGCAGCGGGAAAGGAGTCTATCTATCTGCCTAGCTTTGGTAGATTTCCCCCAACGCAATCCAAAGAAATTCCACGAATCCCTTGGTGGATAAGTCCGACGACTCAGCAGCAGTGCGGAATTGAAGTTTCTCCGTCTGGTGGATCTGATCTATAGGGGGCAATACATACCAAAAGGTTCGAAGAAGGAAGGCGCATAAGAGTATATAACCAACCCACCCTTCTGTATAACCTATTCACATTAGTGAAGCGGCTGGATGCATAAGGGAAGCGCACGTTTATGAGACCTTTGTCGGGATGCATAGTGGAGTCAACCTACGAGCACGGAAGAGCGTGGTACCGATACCCCTCTCTAAGTAAAGGTAAGATTCTTAGCCCTGTTGATGACTCCATCTAAAATACAATAGGGACATCCGTTTCCGGCTGCTCCTTTCGTATAAGTAGGCTTAAGTAATAGGGTCAGGTCAATAATAGCTATGCTATTGCCCTACTGATTGTTGGCCTCTGCCCGATCCCGAATGCGGGCGGGATTCGATCGTGGTCGATAATACGGTCGAAAAGACCAGCGAGCGAGATGGTTGTTAATAGTACTCCCCCTATCATTGCCTTATGAGTTAGAACATCCTACAATCGTACCGATGTCTACTAAAACCTACGGGCGGGTGCTCCGCAACAGCGGCAGTAGTGAACATTGCTACTAAAGAAGGGAGAGGGGAGCCTCTACCGCGGTTAGGTTCCCTCGCGACTCTAGTTTTTTGTATATGCGTTCCGGGAATGTCCAATTCCCTTGAATCGTACTACCGCTTGTCCCACCGGTAGGGAGGTTGTGTATCGCCAGATTCCAATCCTATAGTATCTGGATTCGTAATACCGAACCCTATCTATTTGCACGATCGCGCATGGGCTCGTAGGAAGCGAACTCATAGTAAGCAAGAGGGCCGGGAAGGAGGGAGCGGGAACCAGAAAGATTCCTACTTAGAACCCGAGCCCCCTATCCCTATAAATAAAGCAAAATAGACCTTTATTTTCTTTCTTGACTATATAAGATAAGAGTTGCACCAGCGACGTCCTTCTTCAGTTTGCTCTTAGTCTCCAGCGATTTAATCTCCTTATCCAGCTCTTTGACCCGATCCATCAATTCTTTAATCTCTTTGTTCAGTTGTTCCTTCTCCTTTTTCTTAGCTTCTAAGCTAAGTTCACCAACTCTTCATGAGATTTCTTCGATCTCTCTATATACTCTTCTCCTTCTTGAATCTCAGCCATCAGCTTCGCCATTGCTACATCAGCCTCTTTCACCAAATAGCTTAGCTTTGCCCTCAAAAATCGACAATCGAAAGCCTTTTCTTCTGTTCTGAATTCCTAATGTCAGCAAAAATGTCCTGCATAGTGTCCATAGGGGAATCCATTGTAAGCTCAGCGCCATTTCTAACCAAATAGAAAAAAGTCCGCCCAATCATTTTTCATCAGATCCTCTACTTGTTTAGGTTGGATTTAGACCAAAGTTTTGAAATCCCCTGGGGCTCTGAGGAAACAATTGCAGAAAAGGGGGGTAAGCTAAGGCGGCCCATTCACTGCAGTACTTCGTCGGATTCTTGCTCTCCATGATCAAAAACTTGCTGAAATCGAGCTGGTTTGAATTGTGCAAGAGTACCTTATTGAAAGCCTTTCCATCAGTAGAGTAGGATCAACTTCTACAGTTGCATGATGGGCAGTTTGACTTTTTTTTGGGGGGGGGAGGACAGTGTTTTCCTGACTTGAGACAGTTGGGGAAGTTCTTTTGGAGGCCCTATGTTGAGTAAGGGGGAGAAGCACTGCAAGTAAGGGAAGGAAGGGTAGAGTTGATGGATGGCCTACCAAACAAAGAAAACTGAATGAGTGTCTCCTAGAGTTTTGAAGCACATGTCGGACTACTGAAAAGTCTTTCTCCACACATCCAATCCAAGCCTACCCGATCATCTAAGCCTTGTTCTTCCCGCTTCGCCTCTTGCTTGACTCTTTTAGAGTAGAGTGTCTTAGGCGCTTGTGAAAGAATGCCTTAGAGTCACGGCGCTAGCCGATAGAGACACCAATAAGATAGACTCTCGTCAAGCATAAGAAAGGATATCATGAACCCTTGGCATAAGCCCCGTCCGTCCTAGTCCTAGGTGCACTTAGATTATATACGTCAAGAAATTGAGTCAGTTCCGTACCGAATAGAGAGCCTTCTCGAACCAGCCCCAAGAGCTGATACCATCGCAATCGTGGAAAAAGACTGGCCTATAAACTTAGGGTGGAATACAAGGGAGCCAACACAGTAGTGGAATTCCGCTTGGACATCCATTGTCGTGACCAGAAAGCGACTTCCGGGCGAAGAAGGTCGACTCAGTGTACATATGGCGAAATTCCACATGGGTTTTAAAACGGTTTTTTTTCCCGTCTTTCCAAGTCAACAATCGTTTTCCTTCACCCGGGAAGATCAGAGAAAAAGGTACATGTGGCTGGGAAGAATGACAACAAGAGCCGGAAAAGAATCAGAAAGGAGGCATGCTCAAGCCCTGTCCGAGACCTATCGTCCACTGGTCGAATTCCATTAGCTCTTTTTCATTCATAGGTAGAACTAGAAAATAAAACCAAAGCAAGAACAAGGAAGCTGGGCCTTACCAAGCCAGAGAGCCCCCGGCTTGTGATTCTAACCCCCGTAGGAGATAGAAGAACTCCCACTCCAAAGCAAAGGATCGACATCACTCTTTTTCAAGGCTTCTTTCATTCCCAAGTCCGCTCCCTCTTTTTCTCTTCTAATGCTTTTCTTTCGCTTCATTGCCTAGTAAAGGCTCTAAAACAAACAAGTGGTTAAAGGAGCTGAAAGCCACTGAACCCTGCTTCAAACGCTTTTCATCGACCATTGAGCTAGTTTTTTTTTGAGTTCAACCTTATGGAAAAGCTTTCCCACCCTCTTCTTCTTTTACGAAATTTTCTCGTCACAGGTCCTTTCCCGTCCATCGATGACAGTTCTCTTCCTATGTGAAGAAAGTCCCGCTTATCGTCTTTGATTGACTGAATGGATCCCGAAAGATGGATTGATTCTATCTCCTACCTCCAACGGGAAAGCGCAGTGACTCTCCGGTGATAGGCGCCCCAAGCGTCTAAAAGTTCCGTGCTTTATAGGTTTTACAAATAGATCCTGCTTTCACCAGTCTGTTTACGCCTTCATTCTCTCACTCCCCATCATCAGATGCCGAAGCCCTTTCTCATTTCAGCCATTGGTGATTGCCCATCTACATCAATAAGAATGAGGCATGACTTCTTTTCCAGTAGCTATGCCTGAACTGAACCTCGTACAAGACTTTCTTTCCGGCCTTACGCTTCCCAGTCTCGGGAAAAGAATAAGAATAGCTCTTTCGGTCAAAGTCGATAAGGATCAAAGTCCAATAGCTAGGGTGGGATTGTCTTCTGTTCTCAACTCGGGAAGGAAATAAGCATGGATTCACCTATTCCAGAAAAAAAAGGAATATGCACTTATTCGCTTTTAGGTTTAGCTTTCGAGAAAGGCAAGGCCTTACAACACAAAGTCTTGCTCATTCCCGGAAGAAAAAGAAGAGGATTCTCAGCCCGCCTAGAGTATAGCTTCCAGCTCGGCTAAGCAAGGACTCCATCCTAAGTAAAGCAGTCTGAAAGAAAGATGCCACTTGAACTATTTAGAATATGCATTTTCCTGGTACACCAAGCCTAAGCAGCTCAGCCGTTGAAGCGACTCTAAGCCAAAGAGACGGTCTATGGCGCTACCCCTACTGTCAGGGAGGGGGTTTTTTTTTGTCCTCGAGGGAAGGAAGCGTAAGCCAAGCCAGCTTAACTAATGACTGGTCATTGTTACCGAGTTCGTTCCAACGACTACGACCGAGCCTTTTTTATTTTCATTCTTCAAGCGACAGAACCCAAAGGTCAAGCCTTTGACTAATATGTTCACCCCTGAATGAGATAGGAGCGTATGGCCCGGCTTTGAATGAGAAGGGGGGGTGGGACCCTCCAGCAAGGAGAGTCTGTTGATCTTGAGCTTTTTTAGTTTAGATGAATCCTCAAGCCAGGAATGAGATTCTTTCACCAAGCCAAGTGGGATTCAAGTAAACAAGAAGGTAAGCTTCTCTATCCTAGCTTCTTCCATCGCTTTTTCGGACAGCAACTTTCTAGCTTCCTCCGCTCCACTAAGAGTATCAGTTACTCGAGAAAGACTGAATCTTATTCAAGTGAAGAAGACCGGGAACCCCTCTACGCGAATGTCTAGTCCTTCTTCCTCCCCTTTTCGATTTCAATACTGGACCTCGTAAATGGTCCTTTAGAAAAGAAAAGGCATTTTCTGACATCTCGTGAGTGATTAGCGGAGCATTGAGTTCCTTTTTTGAATCTGTAATGGTTTAAAGAACCTGCTTTTCTTCAACCCCCAGAAAAGAAAAAAAAGGGGAGAGGTACGTTCGTTGCAACGAATGAAACTTCGTCAACAGCAACTTTCACTTGTTAGGAGTAGGGGCTGAAAAGAGCTCTTTGTATAGGTTGGGTTTTCTGGGCTTTGATGCTTACCTTATTATTATGAAAAGGGGAAGGTTTGAGAAAGGAGCTTTTCAGCCCTTTTGCTGGATTGTTGGTCCGCAGTCCCGCCCTATAGAATGAAAAAATAAGGAGAGGTTTATCGATGATCGAGCCACTCTTATACTACTCCTTACCTCACCCCCTTGTCACTTAAAGGGCGAAGTCGCGGAAGCGAATCTAAAGGCCAAAGAGTCATCTTTGAAGCCACGAATTAGTCCTTACTCATAGTAGAGTGTAAGGCAGGTTCAAGTCCTGCTATACCCCCGTCTTTCTCTTAAAACTCACCTCACTCTCGTGAATGTCCCTCCCAAATCCTAGCATGACGTGGATGATCCGCCGAATCCATTGCTGACTTCACCACGATCGGATTAGGTGAAACGGTTTTGCAAAGTTTGTTTTTTCATACAGGCAGCATGGTTATAGTACTCAGATTGTGCCAGCCATGCAATTCGTACTGCATTGGCGGAATTGCTCTACACTCTATAAATAGAGGCTCAAGAAGCTTTTGTGCTCTACAAAAACAAAAAAGTTATAAGGAAGGCTTATTGGCATTCAAACTGTCGTATCGGCAATAAAAGAAAAGGTGTTGATGGGAATATGTTAATATTGGCTTTTTTTTGAGGGAACGATGAAATTGTACTTAATGTTCTTCCTGCTAGTCCCGATCACTGGATTTTCACTTCATTACTGGTGCTTAGCAGCTCCTCTACTTGAGAGTCCAATTAAAATGACCCTTCTGGCTTAGCTTAGATATGAGAAAGACCTGCGGGTGAGCGACTACCTGTGATAGACGAATTCGCTCCTACTTTTTAACCGACCGAATCGGAGTTTTGAACCCATGTCGAAACCAGGGAGGTTGAAGACAAACTTTAGACATTCAAATCACAGTTAAAAAGAGGATTTTCAAAGATTGGGTTGTGAGGTTAGGGTTGTGGAGGATGATTCGAAGTGCTCAATGCTGTAAAACGTAAGCGCAAGCTTAACTCGATCATGACCTTGTGGATTCGACCCACCTGAATATCTCCTTCCCTTTCATATTGATTTTCCCTCGAGCCTAGAACTTCTTTCTATTAGAAGTGAATTACTGGGCCTAAACTAAAAGACTGCGGATTTCCGGTTTGCTTCATTACTGGGCGGGCCTAGCCCTCTTTCTTTGGATTCAACTGAGACGAATTGCTCGTTGACAGCTTAGATCACCACGGCATCTTACCTTGCTTTTGTCTTTCTTGCTACCGCTCTGAAAGCTTGAACTAACTCCGAGATTCGACTTCCTTGCCCAGTCAATCTCTTTTTTGAGGCGTGTAGCTACCTTCCAGCCATCGGCGTATCTGCTTCCGCTTTCTCACACCACAACTCTAACGTCCGGTCCTGAGTCACTCTTTAGGATCTTCTCATTCACTCTTCGCTTTAGTCTTCGGCCAATCGCAATGATTGACATGACTGGGAGAGTCAAGGTTTCCCCCTCCACACTAAAGAAAGGCTTTCGGTCGATTCAATGCTTTGAATCCATGCATGGACACTGTATGCCAGAGGAAAGAGATCTCGTTTTCACCCTGCCCCGTGGGCAATCCATCAACACTCATTCCCCTCTGGAACAAAGACAGATTACAAATCTCTAGCTTACTAAACCCTTCTCTCGTTAGCCTTTTTCCTTAACTCTTCCGCTCCGTTCCACTCCTGAGTCTTTCTTCTCCAGTAGCAGCTGTCTTTGGGTAGTAGAGTCCTCGTCTGCTTATTCGCTAGCCTCTCTTGCTTTGCTTGACTGCCCGTCTATTTACTTAATATGAACCTCTGCTGTGAATCCTTACTCTTGAACCCCAGGAGAGGTAACTCAATAGGTAGAGGCTATAGAACCGTTAGGCTAGGCCAATTCGACTTCATTTGTCTGCTTCGGTTTACCTTCTTTCAGTGGTCGCTTTTGTGGCTAGCTCGTTATCTTGGTCAAAAGAAACCTCTTTCTTTAGTGGCAGTGGCCAAGCCAAATCGCTCAAAGAGGAATCGCCCGACAGAGTGAAAATCCGGCTACTTTTTCTTTTAATAGAACGAACTCGGAACCGTCGATTGGTGCATGGGTTTACTTTCTTTAAACGAGTTAGCAGGGCTGTAAGCCTCCTTCAGATTCAAAGTAGTAGTAGGAGGGCATGTGTAAGCCGTTCTAAGAGTCAGGGGCCTAGCGAGCCAAAAGGTCTCTGGGTTGACAGTTAACTGATTGCCCATTTCCCAAAACCACTAGGGATATAATGCGCTCTTAGCCTTTCCTTCATCTAGTAAGATGAGATCCGACCCGAGGCAGGGCTCTTTCATAAGATTGATTGGCCTTTGAATTCAAGCAGGAATGAGAGCCGATTCGATATTCCCCTTCAGGGGAACTAGTCTGCACAGATGGTACATTAAACAACCTTCGGCGGCACCTCCCCAACATAATAAGAATCATTTGAATCATGACAGCACAATACTCATCATCCATTAGGAAAGATCTTCGAATTACACTACTAAGTGATTCTTTGGTGAAGGCGAAAGCCCCTACCCTAGGACTAGTAGAGTTGACCGGAGGTTCCCCCTATGACGAGCAGGCCAGAAGTCCAACCCTACATATAAGGTTGACTTATCCTATCGAACAAGCTTCCTGTATTCCATAACCGAAGCAAGCACATTGACACGCGATATCATTTTATTAGAGGTTGTATTGCAAAGAAGAAGGTGCAGCTCAAGTATGTGAAATCACATGATCAAATTGCAGATATTCTTACTAAGCCTCTCAAGTTTGACACTTTTCAAAGGCTACGAGCTTGGTATTATTAACCTCTTGTAGTAGACCATTTTCAACTAACTTCTTGGGGAAATAGTCTAAAATAAAGAAGGCAATCCCATCCTTTGATGGCATCGCCCATCTCAGGGTTTGAAAGATTGGGTTAGTGCTCAGTCTATCATCGGCTAAACCATTCTTTTGTCTTTTTTTTCCGATCGAAGAAACTGACAACCATCCTTTTGAAGCGGATAGTTCACAGTGTTCATTCTATAGATACTGGAAAAGCCAACTCATGTTTCTCATACGCGGACTCTTTTTCAAATTTATCATCAGTATGACCGTACTGTTGATTACTCGAGCTCTTTGGAACTTGGGGAGCCCCTTTCTTTGCTCTATTTGTAGACTACTGGATCGATTTTCTGCTTTCTGCCATAGAAGGATTTCCTCTTTCCATGGGAGGCGATGGAAGCGGTGCCAGCTCTTCGAAGCAACCAAGTCTTCCCGATCTCAATCTCCCCCCGACTGAGGAGGATCAGCACGACCGGAAAAGGAAAGACATCTAATAATTTGTCTTAAAACTTGAGTTACAAATAGTTTCAAGATCAAAAAAACGTTTTAGCAGAGCGTGCCCTCTGATCGAAGAAGAGGCGAACAAGTATCAGTCAATAAGATGCACTTCCTTCCCCAACAGATCCTTAATGGTCGAAAAGCTTATCAGCCGAATTGGGAGCATTATCCATCAGTGCTGCGCTTAAAATGGAAGAAAACCAAAGGACTACTTGTTCTTCAGAAAGATAAGCGTAGCGATAACCTTTGTGTTCGGGAACTCACTTGGCCCCTTTACTTTATGTCGGACCGAAGCGGAGGACAGTGTAATTGTGTATGACCTCGGTACGAAGTGTCTTTGATCCGAAGCAGTTCTTGCTCAAGTTGAACCAGCTTCTTCAGTGGCAAGAGCTTATGCCGAAAAGAGAAAGTCAGAAGGTAAAGTAAAGAGAAAGCAGTTGACACGTGAAAGCTAGGCGAACTCCAGCCTTATTTATTCTTCTACCGTTCTAGCCACGGAAAGCATTCCAATTGCAGCTTTTTCTGTAACAGCTTCTTCTTTCTCAGATCCGGAATCGCCTCTACCCCTTTCGCCGGTTCCAGTAATAGGCGGACTTTCCCGGGGAAGCGAAAGAGTAGTGGGGCTCCCTCCTTCCTTCTTTTCGTCTTTTCCCGTTCCTGACCCAATCAAAGTCGGATCAGTTGGCAAGTCGAATCCCTTGCGTGGCTACTTTACTATAGGCTATATTCGATCTCGAAAGTTCGAAGTATTCGCCACTGTTAAAGGTCAACAAAGCTCTCTCCTTTTCGTTTACTGCAAAGCACCCTATTGAATTTTGTTCTATAGAAAATTCCTAGTGAGTTGCCTTCACTCGGAGTTCTTTCTTCAACTCTGGTTTGCTTCTCCTCTTGCTAATCAGTAGCCTGCCTTCGTTGGCAAATTTCCTAAATGAAACAAAGCGCTAATCTCCGCTCCGCACCTCTATTGCTATCCTGCCCTGCCTGTCTTTCTCCAAGTGGAGTTGCCAATACCAAGCCGGTTGAAAGCAAAGTCAAGGAGCCATTCTCAAGTAGGCCGCTTTCAGTCCTCTCATTGGTAGTGGGAGTGGTGACAAGGAAGAAGCTTTCTTTAACGTGTTGTTTACTAGGAACCTTTTCAAAGTCAACCTAACCGCTTACCTTTGGAAAGGCTACTAAGGACCGGGTGAAGAATGAAAAACGTCCGCTAAGGCCCACGGGATAAGGTTTGCAGATGCGATCATGAATCGAACCAGATCGAAACATTCAGCTGTCGACGGACAAAGCCGGAACGTCGACCGCAAACGAAGGATGGACAGGCCCCGGTTCCCAGGGTTAAGGTATTCCCTATTATGAGCCTACTCAGATCAGAACTAAACTAGTTGATTCTCTTTCGCCTATCGGCCGGCCGGCTTGTTGCAAC